GATTTAGTCTCCGATTCATATTTCGTCGACCAATCCTTCCTAATTCACATCTTTGTTGAAAGAATTTTTTTTGTAATTCCTTACATAAGGATTCAGAAAATACAGGATCTCCGCCTACACAAGCAAATTGTTGATAAAACTCCAAAATGGCATTTTCTTTTGACCCCATTTTTTTTTTCTCTTTATCATTCAGGAAAGACAAGAAAATTTCAGGATAGCAAACATTCTCTAGAATTTCTCTTAGATTCGAACCCATAGCTGATGATAGAACTAGAATAGATATTTTCTGTTTCCTACTCACACGAGCCCATATCCTTGCTTTTCGATCAATCTCTAATTCTAATCTTCCTCCCCAATCTGATATTATGGTCCCGGTATAGACCGAAATTCCGTTATGGTCCAATTCTGACCGGTAATAGATACCGGGACTTTGCAATATTTGATTGATCACAATTCTGTATATTCCATTTACTATAGAAGTTCCCAGGGAATTCATTAAAGGAATGTTTCCAATAAAAAGAGTTTGTTCTTGCATATCCCTACTGGTTTTCCAAATTAATCCCGCGGATACATATAATTCAGAAGAATATGTGAGTGATTCATATACAGCATCTCTTTCTTTTATCAAAGGTTCTACCAATTGATATGTTTCCACAAATAATTGAAATTCAATTTCTTGATCTGTATCTTCAATTTTTGGAAACTTATAAAGTTCTTCTGTTAAGCCCTGATCAATGAATCTACAAAATCCTTCAAATTGTATCTGATTAAACCCAGGTATTGTAGACATTCCCTCATCATTTCCATCCCCGAGCATTTTGAATTTCCCTTTTCTCCAAAAATTCCATTATTGACCCATTCTTCATCAAATCATATGGATTGATTTAGCAATGATGGAATTTCTATTTTGTTTACTGAATCACATGAAATTTTACTCACCCCGTATATGGAATGTATGAAATGCATATGAACGGAGGAATAAAGACAATTTGATATTCAAATTGGAATTTGTAACAGATACAAAATCGAAAGGAATTAATAAATGCCACTTAGGCTTATGGAGTTTTGGATAGAATATCAAAAAAAAAAGTGATTTCATTTCTACCATTATTATGATATTACATACTCTAATCCGATTGGGTACCAGAAAAAGAAATGGATTCGGATTTAATCTGTTCGATGATATAAAGACATTATAATCATCAAAAATATAGAGTTGATATTTTTTTAGCACTTAACTTTTTCATGGATTCTATTGTTCAACAAATGATTCGCATAAAAGAGAGATACTTTTATTTTACCTTTTTTTAGTAGAATACGATTGAAGGGCGTAACATAGTAATAAAGTTTGGATTTATTAACCATGTGTAGATAGCTATCTATGTTTCCTCCTTTATTGAAGTTCTATTCGGGACAGCGCGTGCTATGCTATATCAAAATTTCCATTTTCTATTCCATCTATTGAATGAAAAATTGAAGCACTACAATTTACTGATAATTCTCTATAGTCATCATAATATATAGATATGATATCCAATTAGATATTTGTATAACAATTTATGTTCTGGGGTTTACATATACTTCTATTTGCTGTTATAATGGAAATTGGAAAGGATTTTTTTTATGGAAAAGAATCAATATTGATTAGTTATGTATCAATTTGGATTTTCTTATCTAATTAGAATTAGGATTAAGAAAAGACAATTTTGGATTCAAATCCAAGAATCGTTCATGAATTTACAGTCCCATTTAATAGTTAATGGTTCCAATTTGTCCTAAATTTTGGCTTTTGTGGCTGAAAAACCACATTTGGTTTTTCAATTTTTCAATATCAATATAAAAAAGAGAGGGAAAATTTTTAGATATTTCGTTTTTGAGATACTATACATACAACCGAAGGGATGGATCCAATCCAAAAAACGAAGGATTTTTTTCTTTTCGGGCAGGGGTTAAATTTAAGAAAACGGGATTCAAGATGCAAGTCCAATAAAAAAGAAGTTTAGGAACCCCCCACTCGACGCAAAACAAAGGGAGACTTTTTTCATCTATTTTGTAGGGTATCATACATTTTGGCGGCATGGCCGAGCGGTAAGGCGGGGGACTGCAAATCCTTTTTCCCCAGTTCAAATCCGGGTGTCGCCTGATCAAGAAAAAACTCGAAATCTCTTATTTCGTTTTGCTGATATAACTCGCTGAATTTTTCCCCAGCAGAAGCAAACAAAGTAAAAGGACTCTTGAGACTTGCTTGCTTGGTTCTAAACATCTGGAAGTTTGGCTCTCGAAAGCTAAAGTGCTCTAAATCCTTGCCTCTAGGATTCAAGGACAGATGAGTGGTGGAAGGGCTCTCATATAAAGATTTTTTGATTCCCTTCCACTACTAATGTAGTGTTTAATTACCGGGTCCTGAATTAGATTGGATAGCCCGACGGAAAATCAAATTAGTGGTTGTGGAAAGGGCTGAAGATACTTTCTATAGAGACTCAGGAGAGTCTCTAAGTCCTCGGTATCGAATAACAATTCGATGGAAAATTGGCTTTATAAAATTGAAATGAAAAAAAAAATTCTTTCTTTTCAACAAACCCTAGTCAAAAATGGAATAGGTAGTCCTCCGATTGTTTCACAGAGACAATACTTAGACAGTAAGAATTCGATCAAATGGTAAATAAAAGGATGTGATAGATAACGATCTATCTTGACATTCTATTTTTCATATTTTTATACCTTGTCTAAAGATAAAGACAAGAAAAGATAGAATAGGTCTTATTATTCCTACATCTTAGGAAGATTCCCCGGATACTTCTAAATGGTCACTGCGTATTTTGCTTGTGCTTAACGTTTTCCGATTCTACTAGAAAAATAATATTCTATAAGAATTTGAAGAATTTGTTATAAGCAGATTTATTAGAGCCTTTGATCAATGGTGTTGGGTCAGAATCCCTTTTTGACTCTACGCCAGTGATTCCACTATTATTAGTGAACAATAATGGAATAATTCCTTCATAGAGATAGGGGACATAATTTAGATGGATATAGTAAGTCTTGCTTGGGCTGCTTTAATGGTAGTCTTTACATTTTCTCTTTCACTCGTAGTATGGGGAAGAAGTGGACTCTAGAGGTACTACTAATTGAGGCGAGGAATCAAACTGTATCGATTGTTTTATAGATCGTTTTGCAAAGCCTTTTTACTTTTTATTTGATTTTTATTTGTTTTTCTTTCCCTTTTTATTAAGAGAAAAACGTTCGGTTATTATTATTATATTAAGTGGATACGTACCTTCTATGGGAAACAACATATACATCTTGGTTGTCCAAGGAGGGACTACGCATAATAAGATCTTACCTTGGCAAGTCACATATTGCGCACTTACTTTACCACTTGTTTTTTATTTTAGAAATCTTATTTATGCTATACTTAGGCTTTATTGACTCATTTCATATCATGGTTCAAGAGTTTAAATAAAATGGTGGGTTTTATTATTCCTTTTCGAAATCCGAAGAAATTTCCAGAGAACTTCTTGGATCATCTGTTAACTGCTCAATCAATTTCGGAATGCTAAAAGAAAATTAATCGATTTTCCTTTTTTAATATATACTATATTCCATACCCCCGTCGACCATGGATTTGATTCTTTCGATGGATACAGGGATTCGTATTGAAAATAATTCGAAATCTAGGAATTCGAAGCGTACTATTAAGAATTGCCTTTCGATTGTTTTATTTTAGATTGATTGGAATCAAGACAAATTAAATAGAATTGGGATGCTATGTACATTACATCTATCAATACATATATCAAAAAGATACATATTGTAGATTAATCTATATTAAGATTCTATTTTTTTTTTTTTTATTTTCTACAATACAGCACAACTTGTTACATTCCAATAAATTACAATAAGAATAATAGCTAGTATGGTAGAAAGAAATATATGAATCTTTCTACCATACTATCGGATCTCATAGAATACTATACCGCTAATTCGAGTCCGCTCATTTCATTTAAGACGCGAGAAGAAAATCCTTTTGATTTCTTCTATTTCTTCAATCATTGACTAAGAAAAGAAGTCAAGTTTGATTCAAATTAATCACTTTGACTGACTGTTTTTACGTATATTATAAGTAAAAAAGCAGTAGGAACTAGAATGAAGAGTGCAGTAGCAATAAATGCGAGAATATTGACTTCCATAATCTCATTTTTTTTTTATTTGGCAATAACTCGGGATTTAATCCCATAGAGATGATAAATCTTTCGCCTGTAAATTCAATGGGATGAATTACACCTTGATGATATTGAATCGGATCAATATCATGAATAACAATATCTGAGCTATCAAATCAACTCATCGTCGAGAATTGAATAGTATAACATAGGAAGATCTTTTATCCATACCGAATCCAAAATTGGATTCCTGATCCAACCCCTTTCCTTTTCTTTTTTATTTAAATTTCTCCTTCTTTTTCATTCTTGTTTTTTCTATAAACTACCGCTTCCTTGTACAATCATCTGATGACGTATCATTCGACCTCTCTTACGTTTCCATTGGTTACAAACCCAAACAAACAATAGAAGTAAAATAGAAAAGAAGGAGTTAAGTACTCTTTTTTAATGATTTTTGCGGAAAACAAAAAAAAAGAAAAATAAGAGAAATCCAATCCCTGTTGGGAATGAAATTCGACTATTTTATTTGTATCTCTTTTCACATCCAAATGGAGAGATGAATTAATGTATTTTTTGTTGGATTTGATCCCATCGGGACTGACGGGGCTCGAACCCGCAGCTTCCGCCTTGACAGGGCGGTGCTCTAACCAATTGAACTACAATCCCCAGGAAATAAAGTGTAGAGTATACATACTCTTATGATTGCATTTAAACCATTTCTTTTTCGATTCGAATCGCCGTGGTGCAAGGGTAACAGAGGCTTGAGTGCTATATTGATATCTCCATGGATGGGCACTTTAGTGAGAGCGACACAGATTACTAGTAATCCTTTTATTATTG